AATCCTTTTTCCCCAGTTCAAATCCGGGTGTCGCCTAATCACCAAAAGAATCGACATACCTTCTTCTGTTTTGCTGATATAATTTGGAAAATTTTTTCCAGCGGAAGCAAACAGAGGAAACTGATATGATAAATCGTGATAGTCCTGCCATTAGCAATGGAGTGTCTACGGGCCGGGTTTTGAATTAGATTGGATAGCAGGACGGAAATAGAATTCCATTTTTAGTTGCGGAAAGGCCAGAAGATACTTTAGTATACATATTCATCAAAGTCTTTGAGTACTCCGGCATTCAATCAATATTAATTCGATTGAATGAATTCGATTGAATGGGTAATTGGCTTTTACTTAGATACTTTTATTCTTTTTTTGTTAACCTCTAGTCAAGAACATAATAGGACGTCCTCCGATTGTTTTCATAGAGACAATTAAGGAGACGGTAAGGATTAGATCAAAACAAAATGGGAAAGAAATAGGGTATGGGCTAGGTAGTGATCCACTTTTCTTCTATAAGTTTTTACTTAACTTAATGAAGGGCAACAAAAGAAAGAATAGATTTTTATTATTTTATTTCTACATATTAGTATCATTTCTTTTATACTTCCAAGGGGGTCTCCGCATATTTTGCTTGTGCTTAACCTTTTCTGATTATACTAGAAATCTTATAAGACCCTCTTAGAAGTTATAATTGGATTTATTGGATTGTTTCATCAACGATGTTAGGTCAGAATTACTTTTTGACTCTGCGTCAGTGATTCCACTATTATTTATTAATGAACAATAATTCAATAATTCCTTCATAGAGATAGGGGACATAATTCACATGGATATAGTAAATCTCGCTTGGGCTGCTTTAATGGTAGTCTTTACATTTTCCCTTTCACTCGTAGTATGGGGAAGAAGTGGACTCTAGAAATACTACTAATTGAGTTTAGGAATTAAACTGTATCAATTTTTTTTATAAATCTTTCAGTTCCGAAAAGCTTTTTTTAGTTGAAATTTCACTATTTCAACACTATTTCAATTTAAAATTTAATTTTTAAATTGAAATAATTGAAATAGAAATAAAAAATATCTGTATTTCAAAATTTTCTTGGGTTTTAGTGTAGTAATGTAGTTTATGAATAATATATATGAAGAATACTCTTTCAATCAAACAAATATTTAAATTATTTCCGTGTTCGTATTTCGAAAGTAAAAAGAATACAAAGTAAAAGAAATACAAATGGTAGTCAATTTATTCCAACTGAATTCTTGATCAATTTTCTATTTCGATGAACCGACTCTTACCAAAATTAGATATGGACCGTGAGGAAGAGCTGAACTTTTTTTATTTTACTTTTTTGTTTCCCCTTTTATTATTCAAAGAGAAAATAGTTCTGTTATTACATTACGTAGATACACATTTTCTATCGGAAACAACACAGACATAGTAGTTGTCTAACGAGATACTACACAGACTAAAATATTGTCTTGGGCGAGTCACATATTGCGCACTTCCTGTTTGTTTTAATATTTGGGAAATTTTATTTATGTTGTGTTTGTTTTATTGAACTCACTGTTCAAACGTTAAAAATTGACGAGTAACCCTTTCCCCCTTTTTTTCGAAATCCGAAGAAGTTTCCATGGATCATCTGTCAACTGATCGATCAATGACTTCTTCGTCGGAATGCTAATAAAAAGATTACTTTATTTTCTTTTATTATACCCATCGAAGAGGCCTTTGATTCTTTTGATCGGGATTCATATTGAAAATAATCAGCAATCCGGGAATTAGAATCGTACGAGTCGCTTTTCGATCATTTCTAATTAATTGAAATCAACACAAATTAAATACAAGACAGATGTATAAAGCAAAGAAATAGAATTGGGGGGGGGCACTATATACATTATATATATAATATGTAATTGATATCCATATATATACACCGATATATAGGAATATGACGATACTATTGTAGATTGATCTCTATTAAATTAACTTGGATTACAATACACCTTTCTACACTACAATAACAATAATAGTTATAGAACAATAATAGTTATAGTATGGATAGTATGGTAGAAAGATTCAGATATTTCTTTCTACCATACTATCGTATCTCATAGAATACGGCTAATTCGAGTCTGCCCATTTCATTTAAGACGCGAAATTTGAATCCCTTTCTTCTCTTCAATTATTGATAAGAACTAAAAAGTCAAGTTTAATTCAAATTAATCACCTTGGCTGACTGTTTTTACGTATATTATAAGTAAAAAAGCGGTAGGAACTAGAATAAACAGTGCTGTAGCAATAAATGCGAGAATATTTACTTCCATAATCTCATTGTTTCATTTTTCTTTAATTCGCAATAACTCGGGAGTTAATCCCATAGAGATAATAAATCTTTCGCTTGTAAATTCAATGGGATGAATTACATCTCGATGATATCGAATCGGATCAATATCATGAATAACAATATCTGCACTATCAAATCAACTCATCGTCAAGAATTGAATAGTA